GCTTCTTGTTCGAAAAATGAAGAAAGACTTGTCGGAAATTGCCGGTTGGGTTGGTCCAACCAAGAAAGACATGAGAGGGGTTGGGCGTAAGAGTTCTTCTTTTATACGATATTTATAGTAGGATGAAGACAATGCTCCTTCCAATCGGTTCTAAGAGCAAAGTTCACCTTTATCGTTTCCAATGCTACAGTTTTAATGTTAATGGAAGAGAAAGGATTTCTACAGCTCCCACTAAGCTTGTTCACATTTCAACTAAACTGATAGTAAAAAGAAGAGTTTGATCCTGTCTTAGAAGGAAGACTAGCAATATGCTTTACAAAATCCACTCGGTCAGAATAAAAGGAAAGTGCCAGCAGCAGTTCTATTTGTCAATAACAACCTGCGATCAACATATAGTTTGTGTGCCGATATGTATGTTTAGTAGGTGCTCTGGAAACAAATATTTTTTCGTATGTATGTGCTTTCTATTCTAGTCTGCCTTGGATTTGTAAGCGATTGCCGGTATGCATCCTATTGGAAGCATTTAGGGCAAAAAACCTCTTACTTGGCCTTAGCACGAATATCTAAAGGAAATGTAATTACCCCAAGCCTCTTCAGGCGGGCTATGTGTTCGAAGAGCGGATCGAGCTCAGAGTGTTGGTAAGCCTGTCTTAGTAAGGTCGGCTAAGCCGTGTAGCTAAGCACGGCTAAATAGAAAGGCTTTTCCGGATGAGTGGGCATCCTTAAAGCTAGAGCACCGGGGAAGCAAGAGCGATTGTCTTCAAAAGAATTCCCCAACAGGAGAAGGATCGTTACTTTGAGTCCTAAAAGGACCTCTGTATCCCACAGCAATCCTAATGTAATGTGACTTTCCGATTAAGGAGCTTGCTTGATCGGTCTTCTTCTCTTGTCAATGTCAATCTGCAACCAAGTCAAGAGGTAGAACAAAGGCATCCTCAAATGAGACAGATGAAAGCATAACCACTCACTCGGGCGTGGGAAATAAGAAAGGTGGATTCGATCAAACTCCTTTGCCCGCTACAGATTCTGTTAACGAGTTTAGAGCTTCCCAGTCTTGGGCTTATTCCTGGCTCAGAAGAAAGGCTTTAGATATAATGTTAGAGAGTGGCTGGCTCGCTTCTTTTTTTCTTGAATTGAAAGCGATTAGAGTTTAGTAAGGGAATGGCCGTTGGATGCCTTGGCTTCACCATCTGGTTGGGCTACTTAGTAAACTCTCTTCAACAAGCCCGAGATTACCTATCCTTGGCCGACTTCTCCTCAATCAATTCTAGTCTTCTAGCTAAGGCACTCGCCCTCCTAAGCTTCTTCCTCTCCCTTTCTTTAGTCGAGCCCTACTTCTGATCCTCTCTCGATGGAAGTCTTTCTCGCTGATGCTAAGGCACGAGCTACTTCTAGGAAACGAGCTTCCGACCAGCAGCTACTTTAATAGCAATTCAGAGACATAGGCAATGCCAACTCTCTCAGAAAAGAACTAATAGGCCACTTGGAAGATGATCTTGACAACCTCTTGACACTTAACGAAAGAGCTGCACCCTCCCCCGTTGCTCGAATAAGTAAACTGACTTCTTCTCCCTTAAACGCGCCTAAAGCTTTCTCTATGGTCGACTTAGTAAACTACCTTCTTCTACCGAATGAGAAAAGATTGAATGACTTGCCTCATTCTCTCAATCGATCCGAACTTCTTTTCTGTCTTCTTCGCCTGATCATCATCCCCGTCGAAGAAGTAAACTCCATCATCTGACATCTTATCTTATACCAAATAGGCCGCATTCACAATGGGAAGAGACATGCCATCCTTCGAAGAAGGGACATACCTTGCACTACCTTTATCTAACCACCTGATTCAAACTAGCGATCTACTAAGACTTTCAAGAACCCGGGACCTCAGGATGCTGTGCCTTGGAAGCAAATCGAATACGCTATTACCATCTTCTTTCTATTCTATGCTTACCCATCAAGAGCAGAAGCTAAGAGGAATACCAAACTGAAACAAAAGGATCAGATTCTCATAGAAGACAACTCAAACAATAAGCTGAACCCCCTTCCAGCCCTTGACTTCTCGCTTAGATCATCTCGGTCGAGCTAGTAAACTACCTTAGCGGCATCAACAAGAGCATTTCTGGGATAACCTAAGGCACTCCCTTCCCCTCAAGAGAAAAATAAGCTTCTTTTCCCGTTGATGCCCTTTCGTAGCATGGAGGCCGGATATGGAGACATTTTCGAAATTCCAGTAGCTTCCCTTGCTTCTACGACAGGGTTTGGTGTTCTCGGTCCTTTCTTCGACATAGAGTCTTTATTCTTTTATTTCATTTCTATCAGGAAAGCCTTTTGTGGGAAGGGAAGCGCTAAGAAGCAAGGCCGGAGTGAGGTTACATGAGTTAGGAACGATCCCTGATGTGGAATAATTAGTAAGGGCGTGGGATACTACTTAATCGACCTCAAAGCGAAAGAGATTAAGAGTTAGCCTTATTTAATATAATAAGAGAGAGATGCTTTTCATAGCGTAGTCGTAGTTTCGTACCCAAGATAATGGGAATCAACTTGCTTGCCCTCTGACCTTCTGATATGGCGCGGAGCCCAAGAATCCGACATGAAGAAGTGAAGATTTACATAGTGGTTTGGTCGAGCACGTCCTCGATCATGCACCGTAAGAACTGCTCCACTCCCTGACCGTTCACTCTTCGTGACAGTGATGGCTGGCGGAAGAACTACCACAAGGGGTCCTAAGTCTTTGTCTAGGGTCAAGGGGAGACATCTTGTGAGCAAGGAATCTAGCTTCAATGCCAATTACGGATGCATTTCCAGTAAAAGAATATCAAATTGACACTTGTGCCTGTGAAGGATAGTACTCCTCTTAATAGCGAGCACAAAAGCTAACAACTGTAATGTAATTAAGCACTATCTGTTCTACCAATCCCCTTAACTAGCAAGCGTAAGGAGCATAAGAACTAAGGGGCTATTCTCATAACAGTATACTAAGACTAAAAAATAATGAAATGTTGTATGCCACATCGCTACCTCCGCCTGACAGCGGGATAAAATTAGTTCAAGTGAAGGCGTCACAGAGTCACTATTTTTTACAAGATGTAGAGGAATTGGCCATAAATGTGAGTACTGACAGATCGAAATTACATAAATTTTTTTGGAGTCTGGGGACCGACAGAAGTCAAGGAAAAGTGCGCTGTTTAGTTTCTCCTACCCCTCTTCTCTCTTCCACATTATTCGTAGGTTTTGATCGGTTGCTAATTCCTTCTCCATCTCTGGTCCAGGTTTCATCTAGTTTTTTTCTCTGTTGGTTAGCGTCTGTCATCGATGAACCGAGCCGGCAGTTCTCGCTCCACCTTTTCGGCTTAGTTACTCTCTCGTCGTTCCTGAGAGCGGATTAAAGGATTGAACAAGAAGAGTTTCTACGTGTAACATAAATAAGACTTTGAACCAGGGCTTCCTCTAACAAGAGAAGAAGCCGTTAGCAGTCCAGGTTAGGGTTTCGGTTTAATACCAATCTCCTTATTCTGATAGCAGAGTAGTGTTAAAACCAAGTTGTATGGGCGATGACCTAGTCTTTCAACACAGTCAACATCCTCGGTTTAGCAATCAAGTGATTAGTTCAGTCATAGGTATTCGTTCTTTGAGTCGGTTTAGTTACAATCTCAGTCCACGCCAATGTTTTTTTTTCATCCATCTACGACTTCAATACGACAGCACAGCAACCATATTAAAAACCAGTCTATCAGCAACTACACTTAAGGCCAGGCACCTCAGTCGCCACATTGAAGTCCTTTTTTCCACGACACACCCGGGCATCCATCCAGTCAGCTTCACCAGAAGTAGGTCCCCAGACGGTCAGGCTTATTTCATAAGGGATAAAGGTCTGTTCTCATGCTATGAGAAATGAACCACTAACTAGTTAAATAGATGAAAGTAGAAGTGATTGATGTTTTTTCCAGCTATTCTAGTACAATCATAACCCTCGGCAAGGAAGACTGAAAGTCTAGGTTATTAAAAAGTGAAAGAGAGGCGACCAACGGAAGCTCGGCCATTAGGGAGATTGTGGGGAGGGCGTTCAGTAAGCTTGGTAGAACGACTGAGTTCTTACAGCACGGAAGTAGAACAATGAACAAGTCCGAGAGGACCCTTAACTATAGGCGACTAACTACAGCTCTCCCGAAGCCTTTCTCCTAACCAAGTAAGAGAGCTATACTAAAGGAAGCAGCGTAGAGAGGATTTGGCTAACTCAATTGATAATTGATAAGGAAAGGGTATCGGTATCGTAAGGGTCGTAGCGGAGGTGCAAGATCTTTGTAATGAATTTAGAAGAGTGCGATTCTCCCCCTGGTCTTCTAGTAGAGGCGGCTTTCCACAACCAAAAAGCGAATCTTCGTAAAGAAAGACAGGATCGATGGAATGAATAGAAGAGCCGAGATAAGGCTTCTGCTAGGGGATAGGAGGCTCTCTTTCGATAGACAAGATTCCTCAACTGAAGATGAACTTCCTGCAATGCTAAGACTCAAAGCCAATCAATCTCTTTTTCAGTCTAAGTTCTTGCTAGAGTGGGTTGCTATCTGCTCCATCCCCCTTCCTTGGTGATCGTACTTGTACTTCTTTTGGTCACTGGAGGCGGCTGATTCAGAAGTGGAGGTATTACATGCTGGCTCACCCGATCAAACTAGTGTCTCGCATGAATCCGGTGAAATACCTGTTCGAGAAGCCCTTTCGATCAATGGATGAATGAAGGCCTTATCTGCGGGATCGGATAAGTACTTTTTTCTAAGCTACAAAACAAGCTTGCCACTTTTTCTCTGCAGCAATAGCTTTGAGTCTCTAAGGGCTTTGCCTTTGAAAGAAGAAGCTGCTACAGAATAGATAGGCTGCTATCGAATGCCCCGGAGAATCCCCTGCTCTTGTTCTCGACTCCGGTGCTATTGACTCAAGTGGTGACATGTCGGATCTTGCCTTTGCCAGGAGCATTGATGCCGAGAATCGTCTAGCAAGAATAGGTAGGAACGGATTGCCCACAGGGATTGTTATCTTTGCAGGATTGGAGCACTCTACGGCTGGCTATTAAGGATTAAGACTTCTAGCATTAGATATCCTCTCCTGCTCGACTCACTCATTGTCCCCTTAATCTGATTCCGCCAGCTTTCTTTCTAGAGAAGAGACGAGATTGACTCTGTGAAACTTAAGCTAAAGGTAAGGAAGCAAACTTACCATACCCGCGTTGATGAAACCCTGGTATAAAAAATTTCTCTTTGCGTCCCCAGTTCTAATAAATGGAGGGCTCAGAGAGCTTGGCACCCTAATTGCTAGGGAACCCGATCTGTTGTCAGTGACAGTTGGAGTTGCTTTACTTGGTAGGGTCTAGCATTCCCGTTCTTAGAAGATTACCTAATAGGATATACTGTTTTATTTTATGTATAGGACTTCTCATAGGTATTGAATAGGTATTTGATGGCGGGCCGAGGTATTGGGTCTTTTAGGGCTTTTGTAAGGTCGTCAACCTGTTTTGTACAGAACTGACGGGGAACTACCAAGCCAAACGATTGATCTGACCCACAATCTTTCTCTTCCAACCTTTGAGTAGACCATAGGCGGGACTCTCTGTCGCCTAGGCGGAGAGGAGGGAATGTAAGACGAGACCGATTCAAGAGTATTGGACAGAAGAGAAGGGACGGAGACGGAGCTTCTTGCCTTTCATCATTTCAGGAAAGCTTATTTGAGCAGAGAATTTCCTTGTAGTACAATTTATCATAATTTATTTAATATAATGATCTCCGTATTGCAATTCTTCTATCTATTTTACCTATTCCAATCAATCGTTCTCAAAGGCCTTTTTGCGCTTCCAACCTAGCCTTATCGAGAATCTTTCCTGTAGAAGGGGGAGACAGATGCCGTAACAGCACCACACCACATATAAAGAGGAAGAGCAGCCTGTCATATGATTAGTGATCAGGTATTAGACAATCTATTCTAGAAGAAAAAACAACATCAAACAGCTTGCTCAACACACATGTTTCGAAGAACGTCTTTTTCCATGCTCGGGCTAGTTGGGAGGTGAAAGACACAAACAAAGCAAATGATTAATCATGTCCTATTCCCCGCCAAATGCTCGTGTACTCAAGGGCTTTCAAAAGCAGTTATCGAGGTGAAGGAAGCGCGAGCAAGTCTTACCGGCTTTAAGAGAAGGTGCCCCCATAGGCCAGTTCCTTAGCCCGGTCAAAAAGAATGCTTTGGTGACTTGAAAATGAACCACATGCGTAAATACAGATGCCGCTGCATACGAATCAGCCTCAAGCAGGCACGCACCTGGGAGGGCGAAAGAAAGGTAGACCCGCGCGGTGATTCAAAGTCATTTGACCTGAACCATCAAAGGAAGCCTGGTATGCTTAGAACATCAAGACAATCGAGCTGAACATACCAAAGCTTGACTAAGATGATGGTATCTCGGTGTGGAAGAGCTGGTCCTCGATATGGAAAGGTGGGCCGATTCTTTATGCCTTCTCGCCTTGAGGATGAACCAGCCACCATCACCACTCGTGGTTCACGTCTTTCGAAGAACTATCGCTCTGGCAAATCCCAAGTAAGATAGGAATGAATCCTAGGTCACAATGGAATGAGAAGGCTTGGAACTAGACTGATTGGCAGTAATGCGAAAACAGAAGAAAAAAGAGAATAGGGAGAATGCGGATTTGGTGGTACTTGAATTGATACTCATCATGCGAATTGGAGAGCATGCCCCTAAGGGTACTCTTTTATTAGAAGTGATTTAAAGATGTCAACATCTATTTTTGATTCAACAGCGGAAAAACATCAAACAATTCATGCTTACTACAGGTTCTATTTGGCTTGTCGAAATACCGATTAATCATCATTTTTTACCTCGATTGTCTACCTATCGCCATGCCTTAACCCATCCTAATCGGATACTTAAATTGGTAATTTATTCTTCCTATATTTAAAGCAGGTAAATTCCCAGATCCATAGCAAACATCTCATGCTTAACTCATCCTAATGTGAAGGTATGACCATCTTAGTGGTTACTAAAATAAAGCTAGATCATAAGGTTCATCTGCAGAGATTGTCTAAAGATACAAATATCAAGGAAAATGCGTAGGATGTTTTGCCCGCTAAGGTATTTCCATTCCTGGCGATTAGCAGAGTTGGAAGACCAGAAAAAGCTGAATAGTTTTTGCGGGTCAAATCGTTTAAAGCAAAGATTCCGTTGGTGTTCTATCTCTAACTCTTGCAGGTGGAGAGGTCGATGTTTCGCTCGTCACCCAGGGGAACAACGGAGCTAGCCGACCTCCTGTACTGAACTTCTGTGGGAGTCACGCTGAGGAACTCAATCTCTAATAACTTTCAGAGTTTCCTGTCGCAACGATAAAGTTGTGGAGAGGACGCGGCAAGTGCCGACATAGCGTTTGAGAGTTCCACACTACTGGAGTCCTGCTCGATTCTCTGAGTGAGAAATTCGTATTGAGCTTACTTTCACAAGGAAGGGAAATCTTATTACGGGGTAGAAAACCTAGAGTTACTACGAAAAGTTTCCTTTCCGAACAAATTGATCTTTCAAATTATCATTCCAAATCTGTAACAAGTTACCTCGACTCCATTTTTGATGCTACATAACATATATATGGAGAAAAGTTCTCATTTCGGAGACATCTTGCCCGGTGAATCAAGGTTACGCTTGAAAACTGACTTTCTCTTTTGCTCTTCCTTCTGCGGTTCCACCTCGAGTGAGCAACTGTCATCTGCTTCCCTAGGGCTAAGCTAGATGTCCAGACAGCTGCTCCGGAAAAAGGTACTATTGTAGTAGGAGCTACTCTTTCAATTCATTTCGCTTCCATATTTGTTGTACCCGAGGCTCGTTGAGACCTTCTTCTCAAAAACAAAAAAAAAAGGAAGAGCCCGTCTTTTGCTCTTACGAATCCATGTGAGGGAAACTCGGACAAAACAAAAAAGGCTACCTTCGACGAATCTACTAGAGATTTCTCCTAGATGATCTTACTCTCGCTCAAATTCTAGCTCCTTCTGAAACTGCCTTTGGAGAAGCGTCAGTCGCTGCTGCTTCCGAAAATAGCAATTTAGCTGACTCGGAAATGCTATTGCTTCAATTAGAGCGAACCCTGGCATAGCTGAATAGTTGAGAGCGAAGGATTCCTTCCGATTGAATCAGCGAATTCAAGACCTTACCTATTTTCCAATAGTGGCTCCCAGCTCTTGTTGCTGCTCTGATTAGTTTAGCTCCTTCGGTCATAACCTTTCACTCTTCTTCTTACATAGGTCCCTATCTCACCTTGGTGCTCCTAGCATCCTTTCGTTCAGATTCTTGTCGGCCATTTGCTTGAGGAAGGCCCGATCCAGCCCGTCAAAAGATTACACATGGAGCAGAAACTTGTGCTACCTAGCTCGGATTACTGGCTGTGGCTAAAAAGATGTCCAATCCCGACTTGCTTAAGCTATCCTTGCTCCTTTGGAATCTCTTTTGGTTAGCTGAACTTCTTATGAGGTCAATCCCCTGCTACTGATTCAAAGAGAAAAGAATAGGACCAGCCTTTCGGGGACCTGACCTGAAAAACAAAAACTGAAGACTGGGAAATCAATGAACAAAAAGATCTATTATTTATCTTCTTGTCACCTCCTGAGCTAATAGAAAGAGATAGATCAAATCCTGATCGGTTAACACCCTTTGGCCTTCGGGCCTTGCACTCGAATCCTGGAGAGGGAGAGAGTACAAAACATAACATAAAAGGCTACCTTCGGCCAATCTAGTACTAGTAGGTTAACGAGCGAGAAATCTTTCCTTCCGCAGTTGTTCCCAGGCTCTGACAAGACCTGCATTGAAACAAAACTGGCCTTGACTAAAGTAGGTCTAATGCTTACCCTTTCCTCGGAAATTTCTCCCCCTAAATAGAATAAATAATAGAATGAGAAAGAAAAGTCACAATGTTCCACCCTGATTCAGTCCACAGATAGGCCGATCAGTGACAACTTTGCAAAAAAGGACTCACTTACCTTAGCCCCTCTTCCCGAACTTGGTAACTTTGTCAAAGAAAAGACAGCTCAATCACTTTCTCGGGACAGCAACCTTAGAAAAACGGCCCTTTGCTACCGCGTGATTTATCGAAAGCGAAGTTATCTTTTGTTTTGAATTAGATAGACCCTCAAATCCTAACGCGTTAGAGCTAGAGTCGCTCCTAACTCATTTAGCTGACTCGGTCCCGCTACCGCCCTCCCAGAGGGGTCAATGAGAAAGGAAAGGAAAGACTTGACGATCACCGCACCATGAGACAGATTCGCAGTGAGCGGACACGATACGTCGGCCTCGGTGACATGTTCAGAAGAGGCTTCTCTGGAAGAGAGAGTAAGGAAGAGAAAGATAAGAGAAAGGAACCGCTTAAAGGATATTCCCTATATATATAAAAAAATCTTATAAGATAAAGACTAAGTAATAGTTATATATAAAAAGCATATTGCCTCTTTGATTCCCTGCCAGACGTAATACCTTCTCCGCAGCCTTTCCCTGAGTAGTAGGAGACTAGCTCTACAGAGCCTTACTGCTTGGGATACTGTCCCATAAATGGGAATAGGTCCATACGATCGAATAGGGTCTCTGCCAACCAGTGAGGAAGTGAGTTGGAAGTCCTTCTTGTTAAGCGTGTAAGGCAGGAATAAATTGATAGTTGTTATTCCCTTTGAAAGCAATGCAGGATAAAGCTAGGAATAGCTGATTCTCGGTCAAAAGCAGGAGAATTGAAAGGAGGGTATTCCTATTCAAGTTCCTGTAAAGGGGAAGGCTCGGCTCGGCGCGCTCCTTTCGCTGCGCTAATCTTTAATTCCATAGAGGATTGTTCCAAACGACAGGCTTCGCTACCCTCCCCGCTCGCACCTTCAGTTTGGTTGTGCCACCTCTTGAGTTACAAGAGTTCCGACCCCCGATTTCAATCGTTAGACTCAACGGATACACAAGCTTTACACATACGCTTCATCCGAAAAAGTTCTATACGGGCGCGACAGCTTAGAGGAGGAGGACGTTTAACGAAGTCCCGGTTGTAGGGAAACAGAAGGAATTAAAAAAACCTACTCTTATAGCTGCAGGAGGAATCCTTCCCTGAGGGAATGAAGATAGATCGCAATCAATTCAGCTCGGGCCCCGTTGCTCGTAACTAGGAGGTGGCACCTTTACAGAGCAATCAAGCGGTGTGTATTCAGGGTGAACCAAAGGAATCGATGGTGAACTCCTGTCTTGACCCACGCCCTGGGAGGAATTCCTTTTTAGAGTCTTCTGGACAGAACATTGGACAAAACCATTCCATCGGTAACGCCTACAATTACTTACTTATAGTTGGATGGCTAGACGATCGAGACGATCGCTTGCTATTACCCATATTCAATATTGTGAAATTCCTATTTTTCCCGATCCTACTCAAGCCCCCGGCCCTCGAAAGAGGGAAACTTCGGATCTGCCCTGTAATCCTAGCGGCTTGAAGTAAGACATGGTGAGGTTTGAGCGCGCTCTATCGTCCCTCCATCGCTCCTTCCCATCCAAAAACGCCCGAATTTACTTATTTTAGGAACTTAGCTGTTTTTGGTTGACTTCCTAAAGTCTAGGGTAAAACCCGAAAAAATTTCCCATTCATTGGGAGGGGTTTCCGCTTATTCAATAGCCATTAGACCGGATGTCATGATTGATCCCCATCCCCGACAGGGTAGATCTCTCCCCCTCCCATATGGTGTTGGCGACAGATCTTATGGTTAAGTATGTAAGTCATTGGCTATAGACGCTTTGGGGGTACCACTTCTCGATGCACTGATAAGTCACTTCCCATGAGACCGAAGCGGCTTTTCCTTAAGAGCTGAGGGCTCCTGATGCTAAGTTTTTTGGGGTCAGGGTAGAAAGAAAATGTTAAATAGGATAAAAAGAGGAAAGATCACCGGCAGAGAGCAGAGTTCGTTTAGAAAACCAGACAATCACGATCGGTGAAGATTCACCGGCGAAAACGGAGAGGAGGGCGGTCAAGGTAGAATAGTGGGTGGGTAGGTCTAGGTATGAAGAGAAGCGGTGCGCATATGAATGAATTATTCTTAAGAATCACGCTTGGAAAAAATGGATTTCTTTTCTAAAGAATCGGTGGGCAGGCGGGTATAAAATCTTTCATTTCCTTACTAACCAACTCGGCCCGTATAAGTTGTTGCGTATGTGAAAAAGAAAGACCTTCGAATGGTTTTGCTATTCGACCGACCAAGCTTAGTAGTTTTGTGCAGGCGAAATAGACTCTCCTGAGGGAGGAGATGACTTCTGGTCTGATGTAGCCAACCAAGGCTAGGGCGGAAAGGTTATCAATTTCAACATCTTCGATTCCTAATCAACAGCCCCAGTTTCTCCCAAATCAGAATGTGACCAATGGAGGGCGCTGGAAGGAATGATTCTCAGAAGAATTCAATCAAGCAAAGGAATGGAGGGAGGCACAACTGCTGGTGACAAGGCATGCTCCGCCGGCTCCCTCTGGGGTATCTATACACCAAGATCCGTTTTTGAGAGACCACTTCTTGGAACTTTTGGGTCAGTGCCTGCTCCGGTGCCTGGATCTTCCAAAGATTGAATCTAAGGCTAGCCAACCGTTTCAAAACTTCCTCGACAAGGCCGATCTTTAACCAGGAGACGGCACGTTCGGGTCCTTTTTGAGCCCGGAATGGTAGGAGTCAAAGCTCATGCATGTCGATGTGACGATCAACGGGCGAAAGACCACAGCACTGGTCAGTACAACCCAAAATTGACTATTTGTAAAAGTTGCCGACGAGCTCAGGCTCGAGCAGAACTCTAGCAGGATCAACGCCGTTAACTCACGAGCGAAGCCAGTAGCTGGACTTGCCAAGGGCGTGCCGATCAGAATGGCTGCCAGGCTATACATAGAAAATCAGCAGGAACTCTTGTGCTTAATACTTTAAAAGTAAGTATGGGCTGCACATGCACATGCAGCAAGAATGTGCTGCCCAACCAAAGAGTAACCGACCCTCCCCTGAAAGCAGTTCAATCCGATGTTTGCATTTATATTATATAAAAATATATATGAAAATAGCAATCTTTGCATTATAGACTATTACTCTTGCTCCTGAATTCGATGAAGCTAATAGCGGAAAGAAAGGCTTCATTATACTAGAAACTCCCGAGCCTTCGTTCACTAGGGAAGAATGCGACCTAGTGGCTATATACTGTAACCTCTTCGGTTCTCCCTGTGCCACTGAAAGAAAGGAAGCTTGGGATAAGCTAAAGGAGGAGTTTGAGGGCAGTGATAGGGTGAAAACGGTCAAGCTCCTCACTCTAAAAAGAGAGTTCGAGGTGCTTAGGATGAAAGAAAGTGAAACCGTGAAGGAGTATGCTGCTAAGTTGCTAGAGTTGGTGAATAAAATCAGGTTGTTTGGGGAGCAATTTCCAGACTCCAAGGTGGTGGAAAAGATTTGAATCAGTTTACCATCCAGGTTTGAACCTAAAGTTTCTGCCATTGAAGAATCCTGTGATCTCAAGGTTTTGTCAGTTGCTGAGCTTATCAGTAAGCTACAAGCTCAGGAACAGAGGTCTAGTTTGAGGGATGAAGATACAAGTGAAGGGGCTTTTCAAGCCAGGCAAAAGGGAAGGCAGCCATCTAGAGGAAATCAAAAGTCTGGTTCAGAAAGTTCAGACAAAGGTAAAGCTGCTGTAAAAGAGGGAGGAAAAACGGGCAAGTTTCCACCCTGCAGCGTTTGTAAAAAAACAAACCATTTGGTGAAGGATTGCTGGACAAAGGACAAGTCAAAGGTGCAGTGCAGATTTTGCAGGAAATTTGGCCATTTTGAGAAGTTTTGCAAGGCCAAGCAAAATCAGATGAGGAACCAAAATCAGACAACTAATCAGCAACAAGCTAACTACACTGATGAACAGGAGGAGGATGAGGCTGAAAACGTGTTCATGGCTTCTCAAGTCACAAGAGATGCCAGTCAGCAAACATGGTACATTGATAGTGGTTGTACCAGTCACATGGCCAAGGAGGAAATCAGAGCGGTCCTTAACCAGCCCTCAAAGCGCCTGGCCCTGAGGGTCTCCAAGGTATCTTCTTCAAATCCTTCTGGGACATTGTGGGGCCCAGTGTTACGGAGGCGATTGAAGCTTTCTTTGACTCTGGCTACCTGCTCAAAGAGCTGAACAGAACCTTCATAACCCTTATTCTCCAAAATTCCTTAAACCCTCAATCAATTCCGTCCCTCGGTAATGTGGCTTATAAGGTCTTCTCAAAAATCCTAGTTAACAGAGGATGAGACCCCTCCTGGAAAAGCGGATTTCTCCGTGGCAGGGTGCCCTCTTTTGTGCCTAAGAGACTGATTTATGACAACATCCTGATAGCTCATGAATTCCTTTAAAAAGAAAAAAGGTGCTTCCGGGTAGATGAGCATCAAGTTAGACATGGAAAAGGCTTTAAGCTTGAGCACTCACGTCAGATATCGTACTTTTTCTATGCCTTCCTTATGTTCCGGACCGGGAACGAACGAAAGATACTATTAGCTCCCGATCCTTGCTCATTAGTCATCTTCAAAGGAAGGTGGTGATGACTAGGTTTTTCCATAGTCTTGGTAGGAGCCGCCCATAGGGGAATCCGCACCCACCGGAGCTGCTTACTGACGAGGGGCTTGATTTCACCAGTTCCCATGCTCCTCCTTCTGCTGCTATTCTGACTTCCATAGATGCTCTTTCTTCAGCTGCTTTATCGGTTACTAAGACTCTTTCAAGAACCCCTAATTGATGCTGATTTCCCAATGGATCTGTTGATTAGGAATCTTCCCTCGGGGCTTAATCTTATAGTTATAAGGAAAACCTTCACTTCAGATAAGAAAGGCCAGTGCCGCTCCCTCCCTACTCTCTGTCTCTGGGAGGGAAAAGCTCTCAACAAAGACAACAAACACTTCCTTTTCTACAATATTGGATTCTAGTTTAACCAGCATCTAATTGCATGGATTTCACCTTTCTTATGCATCTAGGTAAGCAGCATCCACGGGATTAGCCCCTTGATCACCTTCTGAACCGAAACCCCTACTTGGGAACAGATCTTGAGGGAGAGCTTGAGATCATAGAGTAGGGAGAGGGAAAAGGGTGTGAAATCATCCACCATTCTTCAATCAATTTACTGAGATACCACCACCCGATTGTCCGCTAGGGATATAGAGACAATCAGTCTTTTCGCCTTCATTTATGAGGAATAAACGGAGGAGTCGGACGAAACACATAAAGGGCGCACTCTAAGCAGGTCTTCTTTCGACGCGACCCTGAGATGAGGGGAATAAGCAAAAGCCACTGTCAAAAGAGGTGTGGGGGTAAACCAGCTCTTTCTTTCGCTATATGGAGTAGGTATCAGGGATCAACTTCTCTTCTTCTACTTCTTCTAATCAAAATCCTTCTAAGACAAAAAGGGGACTTCCATGCTCAAGATTGAATGCGTACTAGAGGAGAAAGGTGAACATCAAGTCTAAAAAAGAAGAATCTCATCAGGTGAACAACCAACTGTTCACTTTGCCATCTAGAGAGAGTGTGTTGTTAGCGCGTAAATACACTCGACGAAGCGAAGGAAGGGTAGCCCAATTTTGTTTTGAGACGAATGAATGCCGAAGAAAGGAAGGCCGCCATTAGAGCTTTTTCCACCACGAAACAAAGACGTGGCAACAAAGAAGCAAGCAAGTTCCTAAGCCTAAGTCAGAGCTTTCTTAATACGAGAAGCAGCTTCACCGGGTGGACGAGGAGATGGAGTTGGGGAAAGGGAAAGACCAGCCACTACCTCTTTTCTACGATCTTGTCCGATATTGATTTTTTTGAATAGAAAATGATTTTGTTCCGGCAGCTCCCCCACCAAGAGGTTCAGGTGCTGAAAGGGATGCCCGAGTCAGGGATGCCGAAGGAAGGGGGAGAAAAGGAGCCTTTCTTTAGGCCACTCCATTCCCAGCTGATAGCAAAGCCATCAATGTTGAACAAAGCCCAACCTTATGGAGCAAGGAAGAAGGAGGGAAAACGATTACTGCCAAGCGGTCACCTACTAAGACCAAACAGTCCTACCTTAGCGTACCGGACTATAATAACCTATCTTTTTCATTTTTGAAGTGGGAGAGTGTGCTTTTTAATTATTATCCGTAATGCGACTGGTGATGAAATAGGCTTATAATACTGGGTAGGAGAAGGGTGGATTTCCTATTAGTTATATCATAAAAAAACCAACTGGAAATCTTTACTTTACAGACTCTAATAGCTATTCGGTAACCACTCAGTGCCCTTTACTATCAGGGCTAAGGAACGAAAACGTAGAGGCCCGTTGTTACTCGGTTTGCTTTCTCTTTATTCATGTAGAATAGATGGTTAGGGAAAGTCTCTTTCTTCTTTCCTGAAGCATCGAGTGAAAAGGACTAGCTTTTAGCAGTAGTTAAAGTTAACTTTATTTGCTTTTAAGCCAATAAGCCTTTGAGAAATGCATTTCATTCGGGTGGAGTAGAAGCAGTTGGTAAGGGTATTGAGTTTATAAGTCGAAGTCTTTTGACTAACCTTTCCATTCCAACCGCTGCAAAAAGAACCAAAAAGTGGAAGCTTATTATAAAGAAAAGGACCGATGACTCGCTTGTTCAGTACTGCTAACTATTATAGGAGGATGCCGTCCCCTCGGGACTACCAGTAGTTTCGGTTGTTGAATCTCGTGCAAGTTAGGTTGTGGTTGTATTGGCTGCAAGCGGAACGAAGGCGCTTTAGGTGTGTGTTGACCATGCGCTCTCGCGTCATGTAATATCGTATGTATGATAGAGGTGGTGTGGTGATTGACCTCAATGCTAATGGTTATCCCCAAGGTTCAACGAATGAATGAAGCTATGATCGTACCCGGATAGAGATGATGGTCTTCCTCTGATGTCTCCAAGCCGGAAAAAATAGAATAGATAGGCGAAGCAGCCAATAGCAGCCTGTTCTCGCCTATCGATAGATAGCAGGTTGCTTCCAAGCTCAAACCATTTGAAACTGAATTGCTACTTTTTTCTTGTTATTGATAGAGTGGTATTCTCCGCCCCTGTCAAATAAAGTAGAGGGAGAGAACTGGAAGAGAGAAAGAAAAAGAGCAAAGGATTTACAAGTCTAATGGGAAAAGAATGGCTGACACGTTGACTGCCTTCGAGACTATAAAATAGAACCCAAGCGGTCTAACCCCCCGGGGCGGACCCCAACCGAAAGGCGCTAGACGGACTAAGGGCAAGCGAGATAAAGAAAGCAGCTGGCCCTTAGTCTAAAACCTTGCCGCGAGAGAGTTTTTCTCCAATGAGAATAAAGAAAGTTTTTGGGCAAGACAAGAAAGGAACTCGCCCTTTGACACCAAGAGACAAGAGCTGATTGCTGGCGATGACTTGGTGAAGGGAATCTATGAGAGAAGGTTTTCGAACCGGGTTCCGCCCGAATAGAGCGCGGAGCCAACGAGTTCAGTCGAACAGCGTAACGAGTCTAAGGGCGGGATCAAGCTTGAAAGGAATGGACGGGCGTAGGCAACATAGTGAACGCAGACCCTCCTGCAACTAGATATGAGATCAATGACTTAAAAGACAGATAAATGCCGAGAAAAACTGTTAGACTTCTTTATTGCGTTGCGAAGAGAGATCGAAGACGAAGATTTTCTGACGCAGTGCGGGCACTGGATGGAAAAGACAGAGAAGAGAACAACCCACCGGAAGGGCATACCTCAAGGAGCACCAATCTCCCCCGGCAAACATCTATCTGCACGAAGCCGACCTATGGATAAAAAGAAAAATGAAATATGAAATAAAAAAGATGCTTTGAGAGTGTGAGATACGCGGACGGGGAGTACGCAGCCGAACAACCGCAGGGGCTTCCAGCAGTGATAGCTGAACTAACCAGACTAACCAGATGGGCCGCCCAAAACCTGGAGCTGACATTTAAATCGGAAATCAACGTCGGATCCCGGCTATCCGAAAAACGTAGACTGAAGCGGAGGATCACGAAATGCAACACAACAAGGGGCGAACCAAGCGCTTGCGCGAAGGAAGAAGCGAATCAATCAGAATGGAAACAGGGAGGAAAGGCGAAAGAGAGATTTTCGAGCTTGCAAGCAGCAAGCAACAACGGCTTTTCAGCCGTTGCGCGCTAGCTTGTAGTTTAGGGGTATAGTAGGGGTGCCCTTTTCAAAAACTTATTAAAACAACTATTTTTATTATATAAGGTAAGCTTTTTATTTTGGAACCCTAGTTTTGGAGTTTTCCGCAACCTATACTAATATTACTAATATAAAAAAGGGCTTTTTCAGCTGCATCGTACTGCCGCATAAACAATGGATCCGCCGGGCTGGATGAGCAACCTTCTATCTGGCCTATATACCAGTAGTGGAGTGGCTTGCTACTTTCAATCAGAAAAGGAAAATTGAGCAAGGCAAGGGAGAAAGAAGTTGTCCCCTCTTCTCTGGTAAGCCGCTGCCGGTCATATAGAGCGCTCCGCCCG